CAAGAAAGGGAATCCTATGATATGCTGGGAATCCTTTATGATAATCATCCACGCCTGAAACGTATCTTAATGCCTGAAAGTTGGATAGGATGGCCTTTACGTAAGGATTATATTGCCCCTAATTTTTATGAAATACAAGATGCTCATTGAATAATCAGAAACAAATCTTCACTTCTACAACTCCAGATATTCAAAGAATTTTTGTACATTCTCTTCGAGATCAAACATAGTAATTGAAGTTTGATTCACATATTATTTTTTTTTTAGTTATTAGGTGGGCTAAATAAAATAAATACTAAAAAAAAATTAGAGGATTCATTGAGATTCTCAAATTTTGAAGATACTTTTTCGAATGAGCCGAGCCACTAGGATGAAACTAAAAGAGTTCCGCATTATGAACTATGTACCGCGCACATCACTTAGATGGGCTATAGAAAGTAACATAGGAGGAAATGAAGAAATAGAATCTGAAAAAAATATAGAAGGAAATGAAAGAGGATCATATTCTATTTGTACTGTATCTGAAATGAACTTTGGCTATTCCCATCCCTCAACTCCTCTAGACTATACTTTTTCTCTTTCAACTAACTAATTTAGCCTTTCGAATATGTATAAAGTATTAACGTTTTTTTTGAACAAAAGGAGACACAGTATGGACAAATAAAAAAACAAGAGGAAACAAAATAGAATTCTTTTGTATACTTTATATACATATGATATATATAAGGGGTATATCTCCGACATTTATAAATATGTATCATGATTTATACTATTAATGAATATGTATGTCGACCCATATCAATTAATTTTTAGAATATATACTCATACAAATTACTCATGTGCCAGGAACCAGATTTGAACTGGTGACACGAGGATTTTCAGTCCTCTGCTCTACCAGCTGAGCTATCCCGACCATTCACGACGCATCATCCTCATTTTATTTTAATATAGGACTTGGGTCTATGTCAATTAGTCAATTAGAAAAACGAAAAAGTATTACAAAGTATTATACAGGATCTAATAGAATTTCTTGGATCTTCAAAAATAAATTTTCAAAGTTTCAGTACAGTACAAGTAATGATATGTATTGTTAATTATTCAAATTTAATGGATTCCTTGCTCAAATCATTTGTACTGTACGCGTATCATATATATCACACACAAGTCTTGTGATAAGAAAAAAATTTTCGCTCAGATCCATTTGTGAAAGAAAAGAGTAGAATGAGAATGAATGATAAATATAACGAATTTTGATTTGAATCGCTAACAAAATGATAAAATGAAAATAAATAATTAGGGAGTCAACCGGGTCGTTTTGGGGATAGAGGGACTTGAACCCTCACGATTTCTAAAGTCGACGGATTTTCCTCTTACTATAAATTTCATTGTTGTCGATATTAACATGTATAATGGGACTCTATCTTTATTCTCGTCCGATTAATCAATTATTAAAAAGATCTATCAGACTACGGTGGAGTGAATGGTTTGATCAATGAATATTCGATTCTTTTTTCAATTTTTAATCGATTCACAACAAGTCTTTCATTTTTCATATAAATATAAAAAAATACAGATTTGGGTCGTCATTAATCATTTTGAGATAGTATTTCAGTACTATACGTATGTATATAGGTTTATCCTTCATCCTTTCTGAAGTTTCGATGGAAGGATTCCTTTACTAACACAATGCAGCCAACTCCATTTGTTAGAACAGCTTCCATTGAGTCTCTGCACCTATCCTTTTTTATTTTCGGTTTATGAAACCCTTGTTTATTTTCATAAAACAGGATTTGGCTCAGGATTGCCCATTTTTAATTCCAGGGTTTCTCTGAATTTGAAAGTTCTCACTTGGTAGGTTTCCATACCAAGGCTCAATCCAATTAAGTCCGTAGCGTCTACCAATTTCGCCATATCCCCTCTTTTTTTTGATGTGATTAAGATCACATCATGATGCCGCCCCCCCCCTTTTCTTTCATTTCTATTATGCCGGACCGGTTGAATTCATTAGATACCGGTTCCTATATTGAAAAGTTTTTTCAACTATTTGATTTCTTGTATATTTTCTTTCATCTCTATCGGAGACCCGTATTTGGTCCAATCAGAAATGATTCTATCATTTCTATATCATCAATTCAATATGGATCGCATAACATATATATTATAGTATAATATATATTTATTATACTTATATATGCCCCTATTTCTACCCTTTTTAGGGTTAATTTTAAAAATACTTGAACGGTCGATTCTTTTTTTTTTTTTCGTCTTAGCTTTCACCTTTCCGAATGAAACCAGAGGAGTGTTTCATTATGATCTGGATTGCGCTTTTATCTTTCATGTTATTCTTAGGGCAGGCCTTCTATAACATAACAAAAAAAAAACATTATAACATAACAAAAAAACGAAAAGGAAGATTTGAGTATTATTAATTTTAAATTAAATTAATAGCCATAACTAAAACTAATAAAATGGCTATAACTAACCATTCCTTTAATTTCGA